TACAAATTAAATAAAGCAAACAAAAAAAAAAAAAAAATAAATAAAAATTGGACGGTTCATTTATTCCCATCCAATAAAAAATTCTATGGAATCATAACACAAAAGTAGAAAAGAGTGTTCGGATTTAGTCATATCATTAGATTATATTGACAATTCCAAAAAACTATACATACTATCATCATAGTATGATGACAGTCGGGCGGATATGCCCCTATCGTCTAGTGGTTCAGGACATCTCTCTTTCAAGGAGGCAGCGGGGATTCGACTTCCCCTGGGGGTACTACGAAAGGAAGTTGATTATGGATTATCTATAAGCCTAGAATGAATTCTTCCTGGGTCGATGCCCGAGCGGTTAATGGGGACGGACTGTAAATTCGTTGGCGATATGTCTACGCTGGTTCAAATCCAGCTCGGCCCAAAAATTCGCCGCTCCATAAATATGATATAACCGATGATATAAGAAATTTGTCCTCCATAAAAATGGAATCCTTCTCTTTTATGGATCAAGCATTTTTCTTATGTATCCATGTTTTTCTGATTCATTCTGATCTTTCTAAGACTCTAGATTGGTAATACATAATCAAAAATTATGAAAAGAAAAATAGTTTTTTCTCGTCGAAAGGTTGATTATCTATTTTTGGCACTAAAAAAACATGGGTTACTAGTAATCTGTGTTACTTTGACTATAGTCCATATCTCTGTGTTACTTTCAGTATAGTCCATATCTATGTGTATATAATATCAGTTAGTATATCATTCATGTCTCTCTTACAACACGACGAAGAAAATAAAATGGTTTTTTAAAACCATTAAGAATAAAACCATTAAGAATATGTATACCATACACCTCGCTGGGATTGTAGTTCAATTGGTCAGAGCACCGCCCTGTCAAGGCGGAAGCTGCGGGTTCGAGCCCCGTCAGTCCCGAACTAGGATCCGATCCGTTAAATAAATGGATAAATTTATTTAACGTGCAAAAAAGAAATAGGGAGCAAGAGCTAATACCCAGCGGGATCCCTATTTCTTTTGTTTTTATTTCGTATTTATCATCAGACAAATACGGGAATTTCCATTTCTTTCATTAGTGCCGATTGATAAGAGAGAGACATAACATAATAGTTAGATTCGTACAATCGGTAGTATTCTTATATTTACTTTACTATTTGAATTTAAGAGATACTTGTCCACTTTTGTTTTTCAATATTCTTGATGAATAAAATAGAAAAGAGTACCCCTTTTTACCGGAGTACATATGCAAATTGTATTCGTTTATTGTACGAGACACAACGAACTTAACATAAGTGCCTCGACAGAGTACTTGTCAGGGTAAATGAAAACCCCTTTGAGCTCCAACTTTTTTTTGGGGGGGTATCCTCAATGACTAATTGGAAACAATCTATCTCATTTTCATTCAAATAAACTAAATTGCACACTCAATTTTTTATGTATGCCTTCCAGTTCCAGTCCCAATTGAAGGAAGAAATACTAATAAAATAAAAGAGGAGAACGAGTAACACTCCTTTTTATTAAATTCATTGGAATTATATTCGATTTTTTCTACTTAACTCGTCTTAACTCGTCCTTTTTCCATCTCACTCCTACTCTTTTCTTTGGATCTGTGTGTCATCCATAGAATACCATACCAGTCATATAATACCTCATAATTGTATGTATAAGTATAATATAACGAAGGAGGAATATATAGGGAAGACGATAGGGTTGGGTTATTTATAGAAAAGAAAAAGTGGAAAAGGATGTAAATTTCCTGATCCAATAAAGAATCCTTTTTCAGATTTAGTATAGATAAAGGATCTTCCTATGTTATACTATTCAATTCTCGACGATGAATTTATTTGATAGATCATATATTGTTATTCATAATACTGATCCGATTCAGTATCATCAGGATGCAATTCATCCCATTGAATTTACAGGAATCCAATTTCTCATCTCTATGGGATTAGATCCCGAGTTATTGCGAAGTAAAAAAAAAAATGAGATTATGGAAGTCAATATTCTCGCATTTATTGCTACTGCACTGTTCATTCTAGTTCCTACTGCTTTTTTACTTATCATCTACGTAAAAACAGTCAGTCAAAATGACTAATTTGATTGAAACTTGAATTATTAGTTCTTATCAATGATTGAAGAAAGGAATTCAAACTTCAAGTCTTAAACGAAATGATCTGGCTGGAATCATAAGTATCTGAGATAATAAGTATCTGAGATAATAAGTATCTGAGATAGTAGTATCTAAGCCTAGATAGTATGGTAGAAAGAATTATATATAATTCTTTCTACCATACTATCTAGTATTGTATAGTTATATACTATTATATAGTATATATTATCATATTCATTATTTTCATAGAAAGTTGTATTGTATACGGATATAGACTTTTTCCTATAAAAAAAAGCCCATATCTAGATCAATATACAATATGTATGTACATGGATTAGATGTATATCTAAATAGTACATCAAAATAGCAGCCCAATTCTTTTTTTTTGGCTACATTTACCTGTGTGTATTTTGATCGATCCAAAATAATCGAAGGCCAACTGTTCTAATTCTTAACCTATTTTAGAATTTATTTATATAGGATAGATCCTGAGATCCATCAAAAGAATCAATGGAGCAAGAATAATATGGGCGTATACTAATCTATTAGAAATTTCAAAATAAATAAAAAAAGAGAAAAGAAAACGAAACCAAAGAATCTTTTTCTTTTTTTAGATTTCCCACCACAAGAAGCTATTGCTTGATCCATTAACAGAAAACATGATCCGCGGAGTTCTATTCTATGATAATTTATTCAGATTTGTAAAAGGGAATAGGTTAATAGGGTAGACTCCTCTCCATTCCATTTTTTATGCTTAAGACATGAGATGAGTCAAAAAAGCATAAAAAATGGAATGGAGAGGAGTCTAAAAGAAAGGTAAAATACACGATACGTGAATCGTGCAACGAAAGAAGGATCTAATCTTCTTATGTGTAGAACCTCTTTTCTTTGGTTTGGACAACAACTAGTCACTTCCAATAGAAAGTATGTATTGCCATAATCTAATTAGATTAGCGGAACGACTTTATGTTCTCTTAGAACAGTAAAAGTAAAAAAAGAGGGAAACAAATAAAGAAAAAAATAAAAAACCCATTTCGGGTTTTTGCTCATTGTAATATCCATAATTCTGATAAGAACTGGTTTATTAAAATAGAATGTTTAGGAAGAATCCGGTTGAAAAAATTTTCCTATCATGCGTAGATTTTAGTTTCGAAATAGAACTAGAACTATAGTAAAGTAATCATTCATTGTTTGATCGAATGGTTATTATTCATTATTGTATTTTCTTATTCATTACTGTATTTCAGTATAATTTTGAAACAGAGACAAAAGAAAAAGCTTTGCAAAACGCTCAATTAAACAATTCATACAATTAAATTAAAAAACTAGTAGTACCCCTCCCTAAAGTCCACTCCTTCCCCATACTACGAGTGAGAGGGAAAATGTAAAGACTACCATTAAAGCAGCCCAAGCGAGACTTACAATATCCATATGAATTATGTCTCCTATCTCTATGAAGGAATTATTTAATTATTGATCGATAATCATAGTGGAATTAATGGCGCAGAGTCAAAAAATAATTCTTACTTAAAGCTATTAATGAACCAATCCAATGAATCTACTTGTAACAATATTCTAAGATTTCTGGTAGAATTTTGAAGTATAAGTATTAAGTACAGATATGATACACATACTTTTTCTTGGAAAATTAGATAGCAAAGGAATACTTCTATCCTAATGAAATGAAACATGTGGGAATACTAAGACCTATTGTTTGTTACCCTTTTTTTTTCGACTTTTACTTTTACTCTATAAAAATAAGAGTTGACCGACTATCCTGATTGAATGTTTGATTACTCAGAGACCCTCGTGAGTCTGGATACAAAGTTTATTCAATCCTTTCCACAACTCTTAAATGGATTTCCCATCAGCCTATCCAATCTAATTCCAGATGGAGTCAGTAGACACAATTTTAGTAATGGTAGTGAAAAATAATTAGGAATTCTTGATACTCTTTCGTACAATCTCTTCTTCAATCCTAGGATAAAAATGGATTGTCTTTTAGGAACCTTTGGATACTTTCGACCTCTGATTTTCGTCGTTCTGAATCCCAGAATTGACTCTCACTATTTTTTTTTATAGTGAGAGTCAATCATATTACTAAGTAAGACTCACTTCATCCCTATTTGTATCGGTTTGAGCCACACCCAAGGACCAGATTTTGAGAAAAAAAAACTATCGACAGGCGTTTATACTTCTCCGGCTCCGGGGACAAAATTCGTCGAATTAAATCAGTAGAATAAGAAATCCCCCGTTTTTTGTTGATCAGGCGACACCCAGATTTGAACTGGGGATAAAGGATTTGCAGTCCCCTGCCTTACCACTTGGCCATGTCGCCAAATCCGATCCAAATCTAAAAAAAAATATAAAATAGGTAAAAAAAGAGTATTCATCCATATTCTTTTACTAAGATTCTATTACTAATTCTTTTCTTTTTTTTTTTTGAATTAGTGAAAAGTTCTTCAATTTGTATCTCAAATTGTTGCCTTTCCTTACTGGCATAACAAATCAATTCAAATATAACAATATATATTATATGTGTATATGTAAACCCACACCCCAAAAACAAAAATTGTTACACATATACCGGGACGAGTCTTTTTTATGTACATATCCCATATCCTTATAGGGAATCGTCGTGCTTTTTTTTTCGTTTTCTATAATACAATAGAAAAAGTGGAAATTATGATATAGTGTGACCTGACTTCTGTTGCCACAAGCAAAATTGCTATAAAAAAAAGATGAGATGAGATATGTGGATAGGTGGATAGCTATACCGGCATATACTTTACTTAGGAAATATTATTCCTATTACGCAATTCAATCATATTCCATAAATCCATATATTATATTATATTATATATATATAGTAAAAGTCAAATTATATTTATATATTTATATATAGTAAAAGTCAAAAAATCCGAAATTTTTTTTTTTTTCAACATGAAATAAAATTCACTTTAACTAAAGGGGAAACTATATTACTACTGGCTTTCTTTATCTCATTCATAGAGATTCGATTTCATTCTGAATCCATTTATTTTTTTGGTACCCAATCAATCTAATCGTATTATCATAATAATAGGTAGAAGTTGGATGAATTTTTATATTCTATATAAGACTCCATAAGTGTAAGTGACGGAATTGTTCTGGGAATGCTTTATAAATTCATTTCCATTTGTACCTGTCGCAATTGTCTTGCGTCGAAAATGCTCTTCATTCCTCTGTCTCATTTCCGTTCTCATACGTATGAAGTACATTTACGGGGTTGTCTAAAATTTCATGTGATTCAGTAAACAGAATATACATTCCATCATTGCGAAATCGATCCATATGGTTCGATAAATAGTGAGCTAATAATGGGATTTTTCGATAAAGAGGAAACTGAAAATTAAGATGCTCTGGAATGATGGAAATGAGGGAATGTCCACAATACCTGGATTTAGTCAGATCCAATTTGAGGGATTTTGTAGGTTTATTAATGAGGGCTTGACGGAAGAATTTCATAAGTTTCCGAAAATTGAAGACACAGATCAAGAAATTGAATTTAAATTATTTGTAGAAAGATATCAATTGGTGGAACCCTTGATAAACGAAAGAAATGCTGTGTATGAATCACTCACATATTCTTCTGAATTATATGTACCCGCGGGATTAATTTGGAAAACCGGTAGAGATATACAAGAAGAAACCATTTTTATTGGAAACATTCCAATAATGAATTCCCTGGGAACCTTTATAGTAAATGGAATATACAGAATTGTGATCAATCAAATATTGCAAAGTCCTGGTATTTACTACCGTTCAGAATTGGACCATAACGGAATTTCTGTCTATACCAGCACCATAATATCAGATTGGGGGGGGAGATCAGAATTAGAGATTGATAGAAAATCAAGGATATGGGCCCGTGTGAGTAGGAAACAAAAAATATCTATTCTAGTTCTATCGTCGGCTATGGGTTCGAATCTAAGAGAAATTCTGGATAATGTTTGTTACCCTGAAATTTTCTTGTCTTTCCTTAATCTGAATGATAAGGAGAAAAAAAAGATTGGGTCAAAAGAAAGTGCTATTTTGGAATTTTATCAACAATTTGCTTGTGTAGGAGGGGATCCGATATTTTCTGAGTCCTTATGTAAGGAATTACAAAAGAAATTTTTTCAACAAAGATGTGAATTAGGAAGGATTGGTCGACGAAATATGAACCGTAGACTGAATCTTGATATACCTCAGAACAATACATTTTTGTTACCACGAGATGTATTGGCTGCTGTGGATCATTTGATCGGAATGAAATTTGGAATGGGTACACTTGATGATATGAATCACTTGAAAAATAAACGTATTCGTTCTATAGCGGACTTGTTACAGGATCAATTTGGATTGGCTCTTGTTCGTTTAGAAAACGCAGTTCGAGGAACTATATCTGGAGCAATTCGTCATAAATTGATACCGACTCCTCAAAATTTGGTAACTTCAACTTCATTAACAACCACTTATGAATCGTTTTTTGGCCTACATCCTTTATCTCAAGTTTTGGATCGAACTAATCCATTGACACAAATTGTTCATGGGCGAAAATTGAGTTATTTGGGTCCTGGAGGATTGACGGGTAAAACTGCTAGTTTTCGGATACGAGATATTCATCCTAGCCACTATGGACGTATTTGTCCAATTGATACGTCCGAAGGAATCAATGTTGGACTTATTGGATCCTTAGCCATTCATGTGAGGATTGGCCATCGGGGATCCATAAAGAGTCCGTTTTATGAAATATCTGAAAGATCAAAAAAGGAGGCACAGATAGTTTATTTATCACCAAATAGAGATGAATATTATAGGGTAGCAGCTGGAAATTCTTTGGCCTTGAATCAGAGTATTCAGGAAGAACAGGTTGTTCCAGCTCGATACCGTCAAGAGTTCCTGACTATTGCATGGGAACAGATTCATCTTAGAAGTATTTTTCCCTTCCAATATTTTTCTATTGGAGCTTCTCTCATTCCTTTTATCGAGCATAATGATGCGAATCGGGCTTTAATGAGTTCTAATATGCAGCGCCAAGCAGTTCCGCTTTCTCAGTCCGAGAGGTGCATTGTTGGAACTGGACTGGAACGTCAAACGGCTCTAGATTCGGGGGTTTCCGCTATAGCCGAACATGAGGGAAAGATCATTTATACTGATCCTCACAAGATTATTTTTGCAAGTAATGGAGACACTACTACAAGTAACGGAGACACTACTATAAGTATTCCATTAGTTATCTGTCAACGTTCCAACAAAAATACTTGTATGCATCAAAAACCTCAGGTTTCGCGAGGTAAATGCATTAAAAAGGGACAAATTTTAGCGGACGGTGCGGCTACAGTTGGTGGGGAACTCACTTTAGGAAAAAACGTATTAGTAGCTTATATGCCATGGGAAGGTTACAATTTTGAAGACGCAGTACTAATTAGCGAACGTTTGGTATATGAAGATATTTATACTTCTTTTCACATCCGGAAATATGAAATTCAGACTCATATGACAAGCCAAGGACCTGAAAGAATCACTAGGGAAATACCACATCTAGAGGCTCATTTACTCCGCAATTTAGACAGAAATGGAGTTGTGATGCTGGGATCTTGGGTAGAAACAGGTGATATTTTAATAGGAAAATTAAGGCCTCAGACGGCAAACGAATCCTCGTATGCTCCAGAGGATAGATTATTAAGAGCCATTCTTGGAATTCAGGTATCCACTGCAAAAGAAACTTCTCTAAAACTACCTATAGGCGGAAGAGGGCGCGTTATTGACGTGAGATGGATCCGGAAAAGGGGGGGTTCCAGTTATAATTTAGAAATGATTCGTGTATATATTTCACAGAAACGTGAAATCAAAGTAGGTGATAAAGTAGCTGGAAGACATGGGAATAAAGGTATCATTTCCAAAATTTTGCCTAGACAAGATATGCCTTATTTGCAAGATGGAACACCTGTTGATATGGTCTTCAACCCATTAGGAGTACCATCACGAATGAATGTGGGACAGATATTTGAATGTTCGCTCGGGTTAGCGGGAGATCTGTTAAAAAGACATTATAGAATAGCATCTTTTGATGAGAGATATGAGCAAGAGGCTTCGAGAAAGCTAGTGTTTTCTGAATTATATGAAGCCAGTAAGCAAACAAAAAATCCATGGGTATTTGAACCGGAATATCCGGGAAAAAGCAGAATATTTGATGGAAGAACAGGAAATCCTTTTGAACAACCTGTATTAATAGGAAAGTCCTATATTTTAAAATTAATTCATCAAGTTGATGATAAAATCCATGGACGTTCTAGTGGACATTACGCACTTGTTACACAACAACCCCTTAGAGGAAGGGCAAAGCAAGGGGGACAACGAGTAGGAGAAATGGAAGTTTGGGCTTTAGAGGGATTTGGTGTTGCTCATATTTTACAAGAGATGCTTACTTATAAATCTGATCATATTAGAGCTCGTCAAGAAGTACTTGGTGCTACGATCATTGGAGGAAGAGTATCTAACCCAGAAGATGCTCCAGAATCTTTTCGATTGCTCGTTCGAGAACTACGATCTTTAGCTATAGAACTGAATCATTTCCTTGTATCTGAGAAGAACTTCCAGATTAATAGGAAGGAAGCTTGATCTGAATGAATCAGAATTTCTATTCTATGATTGACCGGTATAAACATCAACAACTTCGAATTGGCCTAGTTTCTCCTCAACAAATAAAGGCTTGGGCCAATAAAATCTTACCTAATGGAGAGATAGTTGGAAAGGTGACAAAGCCCTATACGTTTCATTATAAGACCAATAAACCGGAAAAAGATGGATTGTTTTGTGAAAGAATCTCTGGACCCATAAAAAGTGGAATTTGTGCTTGTGGAAATTATCGAGTGATTGGAGCTGAAAAAGAAGACCCGAAATTTTGTGAACAATGTGGGGTGGAATTTGTTGATTCTCGGATACGAAGATATCAAATGGGATACATAAAACTTGCATGTCCAGTGACTCATGTGTGGTATTTAAAACGTCTTCCTAGTTATATTGCGAATCTTTTAGATAAACCCCTTAAGGAATTAGAAGGCTTGGTATACTGTGATGTGTGATTTGATCAAAATTTGCGTTTTACAGATTCGGACTGAGAAACTGTCATCCCGCTCAATCCGATTGGGATGCCCCCGGCTCTGACATGTATTTTTTGAGAAGTAGAAGTAACATGAAACTCAGAATTATAGGTGTATACAATACTTCCAAATGAAAGGGGAATTAATCCATGGTCGATTTCGTATAAATAAGAATTTATAATTCTACCTATACCTCGTGAAAAAAAAGACTTTTTTGTGGAATCAGTTATTTAATTTATTTATAGCATAGCGAGATTGCATTTAAGCAAGCAAATATAGCATGGTTACAGAAGTCTATTTATCGCATATATGCTTTAAGGCTAACATAACCATCGAGGTAAATAGGGGCCTAAAAGATCGAATAGAACAATATATAGACAAGTAAATCCTTTACGAGTCCCAAAGTATTCTTTTAAGGAGATTCATCATTTAACGAGAAGTAGACTACTCAAAAATCTCATATTTTCATTTTATCCAATTTTATCATAAGTAATTCTTAAAATGAAAGTAACAAAAAGAAGAATGAATCGTTGGTCCTTAGTGGGAACTTGAGTAAGGAGTAGTTCCTTGTTTGTAGGGTTTTTCAAACAAACTATTAAAATAAGAAACAATTTCCTTTTTTGAGGTAACTACTTGAGCCGGATGAAAGGAAACCTTCACGTCCGATTTTAAAGGGGGGAATCCAACCCTACAGGAACCTATCTCGATTTTTCTTTTGCTAGGCCCATAGCTAAAAAACCTACTTTCTTAC